ATGCAACGATGGCTCTTCTCTACAAACCATAAAGATATTGGAACCTTATATTTTATCTTTGGTGCCTGAGCCGGCATAGTAGGTACATCACTAAGATTAATTATTCGAGCAGAATTAAGACAACCAGGAAGCTTAATTGGTAATGATCAAATCTATAATGTAGTTGTTACAGCTCATGCTTTCGTAATAATTTTCTTTATAGTTATGCCAATTATAATTGGAGGATTTGGGAACTGATTAGTACCACTTATACTCGGAGCCCCAGATATAGCCTTTCCCCGTATAAATAATATAAGATTTTGACTTCTTCCTCCTTCCCTATCCCTCCTTTTAACAAGAAGAATAGTAGAAAGAGGTGTAGGCACCGGATGAACCGTTTATCCGCCACTTGCAGCTGCTATTGCCCACGCTGGAGCCTCTGTAGATCTTGGAATTTTTTCTCTACATCTTGCGGGGGTATCCTCCATTTTAGGGGCTGTTAATTTTATAACAACCGTTATCAATATACGCTCCTATGGTATAACAATAGATCAAATACCGCTCTTCGTATGAGCTGTATTTATTACTGCCATCCTCTTGCTTTTATCTTTACCAGTCTTGGCAGGAGCTATCACTATGCTACTCACAGATCGTAATTTAAATACATCATTCTTCGATCCTGCAGGGGGAGGTGACCCGGTACTCTATCAACACTTATTTTGGTTTTTCGGTCACCCAGAAGTCTACATTTTAATTTTACCGGCCTTCGGTATAATCTCTCACATTGTAAGACAAGAATCCGGGAAAAAAGAATCTTTTGGTACCTTGGGAATAATTTATGCCATATTAGCTATTGGCATTCTTGGATTTGTAGTTTGAGCTCACCATATATTTACAGTTGGTATAGACGTCGATACTCGAGCTTACTTTACCTCTGCCACTATAATTATTGCTATCCCTACCGGAATCAAAATCTTCAGATGATTAAGAACTCTTCACGGTACGCAAATAAATTATTCTCCTTCACTTTTATGAGCCCTAGGATTTATCTTCCTATTTACTATTGGAGGCTTGACCGGGGTAGTTCTAGCCAATTCTTCCATTGATATCATTTTACACGATACCTACTATGTTGTAGCCCACTTCCATTATGTTCTCTCTATGGGAGCTGTATTTGGAATTTTTGCCGGGGTTGCCCATTGATTTTCTTTAATAACAGGCTTATCCTTAAACCCTAAATGATTAAAAATCCACTTCCTAGTTACTTTTATTGGGGTAAACCTGACATTCTTTCCTCAACATTTTCTAGGACTAAATGGTATACCACGACGATACTCTGATTACCCCGACGCCTACGCAACATGAAATATTATCTCATCCTTAGGCTCTATAATTTCCTTTGTAGCCGCTCTAGGATTCTTACTGATTGTGTGGGAAGCATTAGTCTCTAACCGACCAGTAATTTTCTCACCGTTCTTACCATCCTCTATTGAATGAAAACATAATTATCCCCCAGCAGACCATTCATATATAGAAATTCCTTTAATTACTAACTTCTAAAATGGCAGACAGATGTGTAGGATTTAAGCTCCTATAAGGAAGAAAATTCTTCTTTTAGAATAACGTATGGCAACATGAGGACACTTAAATTTTCAAGATAGAGCTTCCCCCCTTATAGAACAATTAATTTTTTTCCACGACCATATTATACTGGTAATTGTCTTAATCGTTACATTCGTCGGTTATATAATAGCAACATTATTTTTTAATACTCTTATCAATCGGTATATACTAGAAAATCAACCCATCGAAGTAATTTGAACATCCATTCCAGCCTTTATCTTAATTTTTATTGCTCTCCCGTCACTTCGACTCCTTTACCTCTTAGATGAAGTAAATAATCCATCTATAACTCTAAAAACCATTGGGCACCAATGATACTGAAGTTATGAATACTCAGACTTTTTACAAGTAGAGTTTGACTCATATATGATTCCCTCAAATGAGTTGGAGATATCAGGGTTTCGTCTCTTAGATGTAGATAACCGAACTGTCCTTCCTATAAATACCCAAATCCGAGTATTAATTACAGCAGCAGACGTCATCCACTCTTGAACAGTCCCAGCTCTGGGTATTAAGGCTGACGCCATTCCAGGTCGCCTTAATCAATCAAGCTTCTTAATTAATCGACCAGGACTATTTTACGGCCAATGTTCAGAAATTTGTGGTGCAAACCATAGATTTATACCCATTGTTATTGAAAGAACTTCTATTAACTCTTTTTTAAACTGAATTTCTTTATCAATTGAAAACTCATCTTCCCACTATTAGTCTTTTTCTAATAACTGATGACACTCATATTCTCTTCATGAATGACTCGTTTTATGCCACAAATAGCCCCTATTTATTGACTATTTATATTCTTCTTTTTCATTTTAAGATTCTTATTATTTTTTATATTTAATTACTTTATGAAGCCATTTTTCAAAATTGATTTCATACCAAACAATAAAAAACCCCTTTTTCATAAGTCTTGAAAATTATAACAAATCTATTTTCAATTTTTGAACCTTCTTCAAGAATTTTTAATTTATCCGTAAATTGAATTTCGACTATATTAGGGTTGGTATTTATACCCTACTTATACTGAGCTTCCCCATCTCGATGATCTTTATTCTGAAGGAAAGTCATTTTTACTCTACACAAAGAATTTAAAGCACTACTCCAGCCATCCCATGTTGGGGCCTCTATGATATTTGTTTCTCTATTTAGCCTGATTGTATTTAATAACTTTCTAGGATTACTACCTTACGTATTTACTAGATCCAGTCATATGGTGATAACATTATCACTATCCCTGCCACTTTGAATTACTCTGATAATATTTGGATGAATTAAACACACTAAGCACATATTCGCTCATTTAGTACCCCAAGGTACTCCTTTTGCTTTAATACCTTTTATAGTACTTATTGAAACCATTAGAAATGTTATTCGACCTGGGACCTTAGCAATCCGTCTTGCCGCTAATATAATCGCCGGCCATTTACTCCTAACCTTATTAGGAAATACTGGCCCCTCTTTAACCCTTTCCATCATTTTTATTCTACTATCTGCTCAAATGTTGCTTTTAATTTTAGAATCTGCTGTTGCTATTATTCAGTCTTATGTATTTGCCGTATTAAGAACTCTTTACACAAGAGAAATTAACTAATGACATCACCCCATGGTTTCCACCCTTACCACTTAGTAGATATTAGCCCATGACCTCTTACGGGATCTATTAGAGCTATAATATTAACTACTGGATTAGTAAAATGATTCCACCAACATAATATAAACCTCCTAGTTTTAAGATTTATCGCTACTTTATTAACCATAATTCAATGATGACGAGATATCACCCGAGAAGGCACTTATCAGGGATCTCACACATCTACAGTTATAAAAGGCCTTCGTTGGGGAATGATTTTATTCATTATTTCAGAAGTTCTATTTTTCTTCTCTTTCTTCTGAGCTTTTTTCCATAGAAGCCTCTCTCCTACTGTGGAAATTGGCATATATTGGCCACCCATAGGCATTCAACCTTTTAATCCATTCCAAATTCCTCTTCTTAACACTACTATCCTCCTTTCTTCAGGGGCTACAGTTACTTGAGCTCACCATGCTATCCTGGAGGCTAATTACTCCCAGTCTATTCAAAGACTAGGATTAACTATCATCCTAGGAATTTATTTTACTATGCTGCAAGCATTTGAGTATATTGAAGCTTCCTTTACAATTGCCGATTCAGTTTTCGGGTCCACGTTTTTTGTTGCCACTGGCTTTCACGGTCTTCACGTTATTATTGGTACTTCCTTTTTATTAGTATGTTTTATCCGATTATATAAGTGTCATTTTTCTTCTTATCATCACTTAGGATTTGAAGCTGCCGCTTGATACTGGCATTTCGTAGATGTTGTTTGATTGTTTTTATATATCTTCATTTATTGATGAGGGGGTTAATTTTTTTAATATAATAAGTATATCTGACTTCCAATCAGAAAGTCTAACTTTTAGAAAAAATAATCTTTACAATATTAATAATTTCAATTACCACTTTCGTGATTTCTTATGTAATTATAACCCTAGCAACATTACTTTCGAAGAAAACAATCATAGACCGAGAAAAAAACTCCCCCTATGAATGTGGATTCGACCCTAAAGGATCAGCTCGATTACCTTTTTCCTTACGATTTTTCTTAATTGCAGTAATTTTTTTAATTTTTGATGTAGAGATTACTTTACTCCTCCCTATTGCCTCCACCTTAAATATAACTAATATTTTTTCTTGATTCTTTACAAGCTTATTATTCCTGCTCATCCTCCTTTTAGGTCTCTATTATGAATGGGCACAAAGAGCTCTAGAATGATCCTAAGACCATAGTCAATATATGACGTATGAGTTGCATTCATAAAGAGTTTTCTTAACTGGTTTTATAAATTGGAAAGCGAATAATTGCATTTAGTTTCGACCTAAAATTTAGACCTATAGTCTTCTAATTTTGGCGGAAACCAAAAAGCGGTATATCACTGTTAATGATAAAATTGAGTTATCACTCCCGCCAAGAGGGAATATTATGCTAAAGGCCGAAAGCTTCTAACTTTTTCCTAAGCGGTTAAACTCCGTTTATATTCCTTTGTCCATTTTCTTTAATTTGTGGTCTCATTATAATAATATAACATTAGTTTTTATAGTTTATAAGAACTCAAAACATTGGTCTTGTAAACCAAAGATGAATTAATTTCTAAAAACTTCAGAAAAAAGAGAAATCCTTTATCTTTAATTCCCAAAATTAATATTTTCTTAAACTATTTCTGACCATTCATATACTTCAATAATTATCTTAACAAGCAGAAGCAAAATATTTTTAATCTAACAAAAAAAATTAGATAATTAATTGAAACAGGAAGGTACCTCTTCCAAGCTAAATATATTAGTTTATCATACCGTAACCGAGGCAGTGTCCCACGAACCCAAACAAATGCGAAAGCTACTATAACTGTTTTAAAGTAAAATATTACTCTAAAGGGTCTCCTGCCTAAAAAAAAAATAGTAAACAGAACACTTATAAATAAAATTCTTGCGTACTCGGCTATAAAAATTAAAGCAAACCCCCCTGCCCCATACTCTGTATTAAATCCAGATACCAACTCAGATTCACCTTCAGCAAAATCAAAAGGAGTTCGATTAGTTTCCGCTAAACAAGACCTGAATCAAACTATACTTAATGGAAATCTAATCATAACAAACCAAAAGTAATTTTGGTATTTATTAAACAACTCTAACCTAAACCCACCAATTAATATCACAAAAGATAATAAAATTAAAGCCAATCTAACCTCGTAAGAAATAGTTTGAGCCACTGCCCGCAGAGATCCTAATAAAGAATATTTACAATTAGAAGACCACCCAGCCACTATAGTTGAATAGACTCCTACACTCAAACAACATAAAAAAAACAAAATCCTAAGATTAAACCTTATTAAACCAGTCTCATACGGTAAAACGCACCATACCACCAAAGACACAAACAAGCTAAACACAGGGCATAAATAATATACTAGGAAATTAGATATAGTAGGTACAATTTGTTCTTTAGTAAAGAGCTTTACTGCATCGGAAAAAGGCTGTAAAATTCCCATATACCCGACTTTATTCGGCCCTTTACGAATCTGAATATAACCTAAAATCTTACGTTCAAGTAAAGTCACAAAGGCCACCCCAATTAAAACACATACTATTAAAACTAAAAAATTAATTATTTCTACGATCATTAAAGTCACAAAACAATTAGATTACTTAAATTGTTTAACTATTTATAGAATCAACTCTATTTTATAGGATCCTAAATCCAACACATATTATCTGCCAAAATAGTAAACATAATAAAAACAATTTCAACTATTTAATCCTTTCGTACTAAAATAATTTTTTTTTTTCAAAAGATAGAAACCAACCTGGCTCACGCCGGTTTGAACTCAAATCATGTAAAATTTTAAAGGTCGAACAGACCTACTTATATAACTGCTGCAATTATAAAGATATTTTAATTCAACATCGAGGTCGCAAACTTTTCTTTCGATATGTACTCTTAAGAAAAATAACGCTGTTATCCCTAAAGTAACTTAAACTTTTAATCTTCACACTAGGATCATTTAAAAATTCAATCATTTATAAATGTATTAAAAATTAAGCAGTTAATAATCATTTTACTCTTATCGCCCCAATAAAATAAACTTAATCACTAAGTTTTTATAATAAAAAATTTAACTAAGTAAAATTCTAATATTAAGCTTTATAGGGTCTTATCGTCCCTTTAATTTATTTAAGCCTTTTCACTTAAAAGTTAATTTCAAGAAACAACCTAAAGACAGATTTTCTTTTGTCCAACCATTCATACAAGATTCCAATTAAAAAACTAACGATTATGCTACCTTTGCACGGTCAAGATACCGCGGCCATTTAAATATTTTTATCAGTGGGCAGGTTAAACTTTTTATATCTCCAAATAGACATGTTTTTGATAAACAGGCAAAGAAAATTATTTGCCGAGTTCCTCTATATTGTCTTAACAACTTTTTAAAGTTTTTATTATTTTACTATTTTATTTTATAATAAATTTTTACTAATAAAATCATTATAGCCTAACCTCTAATGATCAAGTTAGTTTTTTAATACTTAAAAAAGTTTTTATAAATATTATTTCATTTTAATTTAGCTAGAACACTTTATCAATATAGCTACTTTTAAGCTTAATTCACCAATTAATTTTATTTTTAACTCTTTAACATTTTTGTTTACAAGAAGCTAATCCCTCCTGCACTTTAATCTTATATTTCGTAAATTATAAAAGTTAAATTAAATTTATTTTTAAAAAACTAGATATTATAAAACTCGATTAGCATTTCACCTTTAATTTTATATTTAAAATCTATTTTTTACAAAAAATTTTTTATAAAATTAGCTATATTTTATTTCGAGACTCTTAACTTTTTTAATTTATATAAATTCTCCCTGATACACAAGGTACAAGATTTTAAATTTACTGTCCTAAATCTTACCAACTTTCCTTTACAGTACTTTAAACTATAGTCTATAACCGGGTTTATTCAAAATTACTAACAATATTATTTATTAAATTATTTTTCCTATATATTAAAATCTAAATCTGTTTAACAAGTTATTTATATTATGTAATTATATTTTATTTATTGAAATAATCTTTAAGTTACATATTTCTGCTAGATGCACTTTCCAGTACATCTACTATGTTACGACTTATTTCACTTATAAATGAAAGCGACGGGCGATATGTACACAATTTAGAACTTATATCTTAGTAACTTATTGAAATAAAAATACAATCAAATCCTTCTTCATAGTAATTTTCGACTACTAATCCGCTATAAAATAATTTATTGTAACCCATTTTACCTTGCCTATAGACTGCACCATGATCTAATTTTACTAAACAATTAAATTTAATAATTTTTCCTTTAAGAATTATCTGATAATGATGGTATACAAATTGCTTTATACTAAAACAAGTGAGATTTTTCGTGGTTTATCGATTCTAAAACAGGTTCCTCTGAAAAGATTAAATTGCCGCCAAATTTTTTAAATTTTAAGTATTTATCTCTTATTAATTTAGTTTAGGTGAATTTGTTTTAGAATAATAGGGTATCTAATCCTAGTTTATTACCAAACTTTTTTAGCTTCAATTATAATCTTCATCTCTACAAAATAATATCCTAATTTTACCTTTTATTATTTATATTTATTTAATCAGATTAACTATTTAACTAAAACCTTAAACTTTTTACTTAACCTTAAAGTATAACCGCGAATGCTGGCACAAATATATATCAGATTTTGCTATTATTACTATATCATATTTTAATATATTGGTTATAATATTTTATGCTGAGATAATAAAGTATTATAATTTTTTTCTCTTGTTACTTAAGTTTAATATTTAATCGAACTATTCTAAATCACGCTTCAACTTTCATGCAATTTTAATAATAATGTAAAAATTCAAGCTAAAATCAAACATTTAAATTAGCCTAAACCAAATACAACTTTAAAAACAAATATCTTAATGCGTGACATAAAACTAAGAATTCATACTTAAAGTATGATTTATACATCTTGAGCGCCACAAGCTTACATTTTAATTTAAACTATTTAAGTATAAATACAGATGTTATTATTTCAGTTTATATGAAAATAAACAATAAAACTACTATACTAACAACAAATACCTTTATAAATACCTTAATTCTATTTAATTGGAGGGTATTTAACAATATAAAAACCTCCTTAAAGATATAATATACCCCTTGCCTTCCAAAATATTCAAATCAACCTTTATCACCTAATTTATCTACGTTTACTCCTCTTCTGAAACTCATCTCACTAATTTTCTTTGTCCTTAAAAAAGGTATAAATCATATAGACCCTCTCATTACCACTATTTTATAATTATAAAGTGATTTCAGGTTATAACTAACATTTAAAAGATTAAATATATATCCTAGTCTACCCCCTAATAACCTGATTATTAACACCATATTTTTTATTACACCATTCAAGCAAATTATATAAGGTTCTGGGAAAATAAGTCAAGACAACACAGCTCCTATAAAAATCGCTCTCACTCCTAGTAAAATCATAGAATTCCTTATAACTTTATCTTCATCTCTTACATTTCTCCTAACTGCTAAATTGAAATTTCCCCTAAGTCTGTAAAAAACTAAACGTATAGTATACCTTACTGTCAACCCTGTAGCTAAAATGTACAACAATAAAGAGATAAAATTTACTCATCTTATAAATGCCACTTCCAAAATTATATCCTTAGAATAAAACCCAGCTAAAAAGGGGAAACCACAGAGTGCTAAGTTTGACACCCTCATAAAAGCAACTCTTAAAGGCATAAACTTAACCAAGCCCCCTATACACCGAATGTCTTGATAATTACTTACCCTGTGAATAATGATTCCTGCACACATGAATAACAAAGCTTTGAATAAAGCATGCCTCAATAAATGAAAAAAAGAGAGATCAGGGTACCCTAAAGCTAAAATCCTTAATATAACCCCCAGTTGACTTAAAGTAGATAAGGCGATAATCTTCTTTAAATCGTATTCAAAATTAGCTCCCAATCCTGCTATAAATATGGTCAAGCACGAAATAATTAATAGTACTTCTTGAACCTTAGAGCCTTCCAAAGCCCCACTAAATCGAATTATTAAATACACCCCTGCAGTGACTAAAGTAGATGAATGGACTAATGCCGAAACTGGAGTAGGAGCTGCCATAGCAGCTGGTAACCAAGCTGAAAAAGGAATTTGAGCCCTCTTAGTTATAGCACTCAATATCACCAAGAGTTTAAGTAAAATTCAATCTATATCCAAAAGATAGTATGAATAAACAACGAAATTTCAACTTCCCAGTCTTGCTATTAATCCGATCCTCAGTAAAATAGCGACATCTCCGACCCGATTAGATAGAATAGTCAGCATCCCCGCATTTGCAGATTTTTCATTCTGGTAAAAAATTACTAACGCGTAAGAGACCAGTCCTAGTCCATCCCACCCTAAAAGAATACTAATTAAATTAGGACTTAAAACTATTATAGCCATGGAAAAAACGAACATTAAAACTAAATATATAAACCGATTAAGATACTTGTCACCTGCTATATAACTCCCTCTATAATATATTACTCTGCTAGAAATTAATAACACAAATGATAAAAACAACATTGAAATTCAATCAAAGATTAAGACAAATACCACTGATAGTGAATTTAACCTTATCAGATCCCACTCAATTATGCTGGTTACCCCCCTAAATAATTTAAGTAAGGACAAGCCCCCACAAACCACAGAACCTAATGCTAACCTTAACATACTAGTCTTATGTATATAAATTCTTCAAACCATAATCTACTGTTGAACTCTTAGTTCAACTTTAGATTCGCTACTCACGTCTACCCCATCACAAAACAATTAGTAACAATACACATTGCTTATCAAAATAAATCGATTTGCACGATAATTCTTTTCAACGTAACTGAAATGCTACTCTACTTTAGCTTTACTTTGAGTCTCTACCAAAAAGCTTTTCTTACCAACCCACCATAAAGATTCAAAGGATAATTTGCTAAAATATTAAGAAATAATAAATATATAACATCCTCATTAATTATATTCTATAATCCCTAACTATTCTATATAAGGTATATATTACTATAAATATTAGATATAAGTAAGAGTAAAGAAATAATAAAAAACTAGATTAATAAAAGTATATATTTTATTCAACATGTATACCCCATCCAGCTAAAAAAAGCAGAGATAACTTCACATTTATAAATAAGTAAAATTGCATTAACCCAACAAACATATGCTAAACCTAGTGTATATGGAACATTTAAATTATTATACATTTGAAGAAAATATCGATCATCCAATAAGATAGTAAAATAAATGTATTTACATAACAAGATCTGCAGTAAGTTGATAAGCTAAGTGGAGCGGTAGTTCCATCGTCTGACTCCTCTTTTCTCTAGAGGGAAAAGGAGTCAGACCGTTGTAACTACCCTAATATAAGAGGGGCAAATCATATTATATATACTTTATTGTATTTATAAGCTAATTTTTTAATTATACAAAAGAATTTATTTATAATTAATTTACATGTATATATATATATATATATATATATATATATATATATATATATATATNNATGTATACGTGTATGTATACGTGTATGTATACGTATATGTATACGTATATGTATACGTGTATGTATACGTGTATGTATACGTGTATGTATACGTGTATGTATACGTGTATGTATACGTGTATGTATACGTGTATGTGTATAAAGAAATATTATCCTAATAATTAAAAAAATAATCATAAGACTTATATATTATATATAACGGAATTGCACCATTTCTTAAAAGATCAAAACTTTTTATGCCCTTTACATCAACATATACTTTTATATACCTTAGCTAAACTCTAGTGATCCCGCACATCTTTAAACTTGCAATTTAACATTATCTTTATACTATAGAGTCTAATAAAGGAATTTCATTCGTTTACAGATTTACAATCTACCGCCTTAAACTCAGCCACTTTATTCGGGTGTCTACCCTTTTACTCGATGACTGAAAGTAAGTATAGATCTTTTAAATCTAATATAGTAATTTTACGTTTACTTCGAGTAAAGAATTAGTTAAATATTAATAACATTTGTTTGTCAAGCAAAAATCATCGACTAGATATTCTTTAAACATTGAAGTTCTACTCTACAAATTGTTTTATAGTGTAAATAACATATTGTATTTTCGTTACAAAGCCGAAACTCATGTTTCTAAAACATAATTCTTATATTATTCACAGATACATTGATCTCTTTTGCAGCTTCAATGCAATATTCTCTATAAATTATATGAATTATGCAACTTACTACAACAATTCTAAACAACACCTTACTAAATACCCCTAACTAAACTCAAGTTTAAAACCAGCAGGTTTAATGGCAACCAATGTAAAAATAATACTAAATATTCACGAACTTTACCCGAACTACAAGAATATAAAGTATTTAAAAAAATACCATGCTGGCTTAGACTGTATATATATAAAGTGTAAGCTGCTCTAAAAAAAGAAAGAAATATCAGACCAAAAATTGTAAATATTCTCCAACTTATTAAACTAACAATTAAATTAATTTCCCCAAATAAATTTAAAGTTGGGGGGGCAGCTATATTACCGACTCTAAACAAAAATCACCACAACCCTATTCTAGGTATAAAATTTAAAAGCCCTTTACTAACCAAAAGACTACGACTTCCCACCCGTTCATATGTTATATTAGCTAAACAAAATAAACCCGAAGAACATAGTCCATGGCCCACTATCACGACTACAGCTCCCATTAATCCTCATCAACTAAAAATTATTAACCCACATAAGACTATCCTCATATGTACAACTGAAGAATAGGCAATTAAAGCTTTCATATCTACTTGCCGCAAACACAAAAGACTTATCACCACCCCTCCAATCAACCTAATTCTTACCCACAATCAAGAAAAACTTAACCTAATTTTTTGAAATATAAACAAGATTCGAATTAATCCGTATCCTCCTAATTTTAATAAAACTCCAGCCAAAATCATTGAACCTGCCACCGGTGCTTCTACGTGAGCCTTAGGCAACCATAAATGAAATATATATATTGGCAGTTTAACCAGAAACGCTGCTACTCTTCTAAAATATCAAATATTATTAACTCATCTCTCCTCTAAAATTAAATTTCTTAATATCATAATTAACCTATGCTCTTTTGTATAAATATATAATAAAGATCCTAATAAAGGTAAAGATAAAGCTAAAGTATAGAAAAGTATGTAAGCTCCTGCTTGAATACGCTCTGGTTGGTAGCCTCATCCTAAAATCAAAATCAAAGTAGGAATTAATGATACTTCAAATCTAATATAAAATAATAAATAATTCAGTGAAGAAAAAGTAACTATAAGTCTGAGTAATAAAATCAGATTTACCAGAATAAACGACTTATTAAACTTTATCCTGAACTTAACCTGTTCCCTAGAGATAATAATAAGAAATATAATTCATACTCTTAAATAAATTATAATGTAACTAACATAATCTATCCCCAAATTAAACCCTAATTCATATATATATATCCTATGGAAACAACCCAATCCTACTAAAAACCTTAATAAACCTAACCCCACTTGAATCACATTTCAACTATCTTTAAATTTTATCAATAAAATAATAGGTAATATGAACTTTAACATTCTAAAAATCTAAACCTTTTAAAGTAATCGTTTCCATGTCTTCGAACAATCAGTACTAATAGAGATAAACCAAGAGCACCTTCACATACAGCTAAAGTTAAAAAAAATAAAGAAAAATAAATTTCTCTCCCTACTACAGACAATTGCAACCTCAATAACCAAAAGACCCCTAATATTATGAACTCTAACCTTAATAAAGAATTCAGTAAATGTTTATAATATGAAATAAATCTTCATAAACCACAAAAAATTATAAACAGTGAACAATACACTCTTAAAAATCTAAAATTTATCATTAGTTTATATAATTAATTAAAAACATTGGTATTAATTACTAACGCGGAAGAGCTCTTCCTATAACTAAAGAGAATTTATATATTCTCTATTATCTTAATATTCACAATCCCCTTATTACTTATTTTTTCTTTTCTATTCACTCAACTCTCCCATCCACTAGCCATAGGTTTTATATTATTTATTCAAACCGTAATAATCTCAATCACAATCGGAGCTTTTAACTTCTCATTTTGGTTCTCTTATATTTTATTCTTAGTATTCTTAGGAGGTATACTAATCCTGTTTATTTATATTGCTTCCTTAGCTTCAAACGAATCTTTTTCTTTTTCCTTATCACCCTTCCTTTTTTTTATAATAATACTTTCTTTCACCTTACTTTTACTGTTATCTGACCCACTTATTATTCCCTCCAACTCATCTACTTTTTCTTCCCTAAATTATTTTATTTCTACACCACTCATTATTAACTGAATCTACAACACACCATCGATGATTTTTACTATTTTTATTGTGTCCTACCTTTTACTTATACTAATTATTGTTGTTAAGATTATTAACTTATTTAAAGGCCCCCTACGCCTTACACCATAATGATAATACCTATACGTAAAGTACATCCGTTATTTAAAATTGCTAATGGTGCACTAGTAGATATACCACTGCCTAGTAATATTTCTACATTTTGAAACTTTGGATCCCTGTTGGGACTTTGCTTAGTAGTCCAGATTGCTACTGGATTATTTTTAGCTATACATTACTCTGCCCATGTAGATTTAGCTTTTTCCAGAGTAGCACATATTTGTCGAGATGTAAATTACGGCTGAATATTACGTACTCTACACGCCAATGGGGCCTCATTTTTTTTCATTTGCCTCTATTTACATATTGGCCGTGGCATTTATTTTAGATCCTATATAAATATACATGCTTGAATAGTAGGAGTAGTAATTCTCTTTATAATTATAGCAACTGCATTTTTAGGTTATGTTCTACCTTGGGGTCAAATATCATTCTGGGGAGCAACAGTCATCACAAACTTATTCTCTGCCATCCCTTTTATTGGGACTGACCTAGTCCAATGAATTTGGGGAGGATTCTCCGTTGATAATGCTACCTTAACTCGGTTTTTCTCATTCCATTTTATTTTACCCCTTATAGCAGCAGCATTTTCTATGATCCATATCCTATTTCTTCATCAAACAGGGGCCAATAACCCTTTGGGTATCTCTAGACAAACTGATAAAGTCCCATTCCATCCTTATTTTACATTTAAAGATATTGTGGGATTTATTGTTATGATTACCGCTCTCTTATTCTTAACTCTATTAGCTCCATACTTTTTAGGTGACCCTGATAATTTTATCCCCGCAAACCCTCTCGTGACCCCACCTCATATTCAACCAGAGTGATATTTTTTATTTGCTTACGCTATCCTACGCTCTATTCCTAATAAACTAGGGGGAGTTATTGCTTTAGCCGCCTCAGTAGCCATCTTAATAATTTTACCATTTACTCACTCTTCAAAATTCCAAAGGCTAGCTTTTTACCCAATTAATCAAATATTATTTTGAGTTTTTGTTGTCATCGTCATTTTACTAACTTGAATTGGAGCTCGGCCCGTAGAAGATCCTTATATCCTCACGGGGCAAGTATTAACCATTTCATATTTCCTATTCTATATTATTAACCCGCTTCTATTAATATGATGAGATCAAATACTTAAATGATTATTTAGTTTAAAAAAAATAAATGTTTTGAAAACATTAGATAAGAACAGCTTCTTAATAATTGCTTATTTCTTAAATGTCTACTTATATTCCTCTAACTTATTTATAAGTTCAGGATTTATAAACATATCCCTATTAACTGTAATATAGTGCCTGATTAAAGGATAGTTTTGATAGAACTAATCAAGTAATATGCTCATTACCTATATTGTTAACCTAAAAAGATAAGCTAAATGAAGCTAATGGGCTCATACCCCGTAAATGAAAGTCTACTCTTTCTCTTTTTAATTGTATTTCCTCCATCGTACTTTCTATTTCTATTTACACTAATTTTAGGGTCTATAATTTCTATTTCTTCCACTTCCTGATTCGGGGCTTGAGTTGGATTGGAGCTTAATTTAATATCATTTATCCCCCTTATCGCCCTAAAAATAAATCCCTTTTTCTCTGAAAGTGCCTTAAAGTATTTCCTCGTCCAAGCCTTAGGATCTGTAATTTTTATCTCTTCGAGATTTATATTTATTTCTTTTCCAACCTTTAGTCTTTTAGTTATCTTCCTATCCCTTTTATTAAAGTTGGGTGGAGCTCCCTTACATTTTTGATTCCCCCAAGTAATAGAAGGATTAAAATGACCTCAAATTTTCTTTCTTTCTACAATTCAAAAATTAGCTCCCTTAACTTTGATTTCCTACTTAATAACCAACGAAGTTATAATTAATATTACTATTTTTTCAGCCATTTTATCAGCATTAATTGGAAGCCTAAGAGGATTAAATCTAACCCTCCTCCGCAAAATCATCGCTTTTTCCTCAATTAATCACCTCTCCTGAATATTAGTAGCTATCTCAATCAGAGACACCTCTTGGATTATTTACTTCACCATTTATTCCGTCATCCTTCTATCCATTACTAGTATTTTTCATAAATTACAAACCTTTTCTCTTTCAAGACTCATTCAATCTGACCAAAACAGTAATCTCCACTCTATTATCATTTCACTAAATTTTTTATCATTAAGGGGACTTCCACCAATAACAGGATTTATCCCTAAATGAATTATTATTCAAGTCATATTGAAACTAAATCTTCTTATTCCTTTATTCTTCCTTCTGCTCGCAGCTTTAATTACTCTTTACTTTTACTTACGAATTATTATTTCCATAATCATTTTATTTAACCCTATTCTAAATTTCAATATAAAATATAAATCCTTAACAGCCTCACCCTCCTCCTTATTTTTCAAAACCTCTTTTAATTTTATTGGCATTTTTTTACCTATTTATTTCATCTTTATTTAGAATTTTAAGTTATTTAAACTAAAAGCCTTCAAAGCTTTCTAAAAAAGTACTAACCTTTTAAATTCTAATATTTTTT